GGAGTAGGCCCCTCCATAGCATCAGGTAACCATACATGAAGAGGAAATTGAGCGGATTTAGCAACTGGACCGGCAAATAAGAACAAAGTACATAAAATACAAAATAAAAAATTGATTTCATTCTTATTAATTAAGTTATTGAATATTTCAAATAAATCCCCAAACTCAAAACTGCCCGTTATCCAATAAAGGCCTAAAATTCCTAATAATAAGCCAAAATCCCCTATACGATTAGTCACAAATGCTTTTTGACAAGCATTTGCGGCAATAGGTCGTGTGAACCAAAAACCTATTAATAGATACGAACACATTCCAACTAATTCCCAAAAAATATAAATTTGTATCAAATTTGAACTAATAACTAATCCCAACATGGAAGTATTGAAAAAACTCATATAAGCAAAAAATCGCAAATATCCCCGATCATGAGACATATAATTATCACTATAAATAAGAACCAAAATTGCAACAGTAGTGATTAACATTGACATAATAGAAGTAAGTGGATCGATCAAGTAACCGAATTCTAAAGAAAAATCATTATTAATGGTCCAAGACAATACATATTGATAAATAAAATTACTATTTATTTGCTGAATAGACAGCTTCATAGAAAAAATCATAACTATACTTAACACCAAAATACTAGAAAAAGCCCATATACGCCGAAGATTTTTTGTTGCTATCGGAAAAAAAAGAAGTCCCGCTCCTATTAACAAAGGAACTGGAAGTGGAATGAAGGGTATAATCCATGCATATTGGTATATATGTTCCATAATAGAATAGAAAATTTTTAATTAATTTCATTTTTTGGTTTACAATTCACCGGTTCTTGCCTCTTTTGAAAGAAGTCAATAAAAAAATCAAGACATGTAATTAATAACTTAAATATAATTTTTTAACTTAAATATAAAATATAATTTTAAAATTTCTTTTTCTTATTCTATTAAATTACTTAGAATCCATATATAGAATAATAAAAGATAAAAAATTCAACTAAAAAAATACTATCTAAAGATCTAATAAAATCAATAATGAGACAAACAAATAGGAACTAGTTACTAATTATTTTAGTTAGTTTATTCAAAATTATTAACTAGTTTTATGAAAAATTATTTTATTTGATTGTCTTACATTCCAAACAAAAAAAAATATAACAAGATTCAAGATTTTTTTTATAATTCTAGATTTTTTATAGAAAAGGATATCTATTACTTTACTTTTTATTTTACATAACATAGAATTTTCAATTAAGATTAACTAAAAAGTGAATCTTCTAAAAAGTTAATCTTATAAGAGTTGAGTTATTAAACTTTTCGATGTGACTTATTACGTACACGTAAATTAAATGCAACACAACAAAAATAGACATAACATATACGTATAAGTCAAAAATTTGATTCATTATTTCTTTTATTAATCTTAATGAATTTTGTACGAATTTTTTTACTTATTTCATCTATTCCATAGAAGATTTTGTTTCTCCTAATCTAATATTTTATATTTACTAGAAAAATCTATTTTTAATTAGTAATTAGATTTTTTTATATTTTATTAAAATATAAGTTTAATAAAGAAGATATTGCATAGAATCTAAATACATAGATAATGAATAAGAAACAAAGATTCGTTTGACCAACAGATGTCTTTCACATCCAACTATAACAATGAGTAATGAATTTTATTTTCAATGGCAGTTCCAAAAAAACGTACCTCTCTTTCTAAAAAACGTATTCGTAAAAAGCATTGGATAAGAAAAGGACGGTTGGTAGCGAAAAAAGCTTTTTCGTTAGGAAAATCTCTTTCCACTGGAAATTCAAAAAGTTTCTTTTTTTTGTACGAAAAATAAGTAATAAAACCTTGGAATAATCGAAATCGTCCTAACTCACAAAAATGGGATAAGAAATTTCAAATGAATTTATTTTCAATCTAAAATATAGAAAATAAACAATTTCAATTGACAAATTTTTTGATTGAAACTTTATATATATTTTTTTTTATTATGTAGAATAAGAACTATTATGTCGACCATAAAATTAAATAACAAAAATAGTACTTTTTTTGTTTGAATTTGAAAATATATATAGGATTTCATCACCTTTCTTTTTTAGTGTATTTTCTCATTTCTAGGATGGGGATTTTTTCCCCATCAACCTATTTGTTTTGTCACAACCAAATATTAATTTTTTTTTTTATTTTATATGAAATATGCAGTTTACTAATTAATTGGTTTGTTGAAACTTAAGATAACCTATAGAGACAATAAAAATCCTACCAATTAATTTATTTTGTTTGAATATAAAACTATCCATTTACATAAAAAAGCCCTTCGATGCCGTGCTAAAATTGTGATTCAAAAAATCTTTTTTTTCTGTCAATGTATTTTTTTTTTTGAAATAAATTTTAAATAATTGATTTATAATTTTTAAACCAAAAATGAGAAAGAACTTTATTGAGGTCTATCCCGAGATAAAATAGAGAATGTTCTAGTTACAAGCGTTACATTTCAAGAAAACAGAAACTACACAAAAGTCCATTGACAAATTAAAGTGGTATCATAAAATGAACTTGAAACTTGAAATAAGTAGTATATAATAAAATAACATTATGAAAAAAAATTGAAACATTTTTTTGTGAATGATTTTTTATTCATCAATTTTACTGTTTTCTAAACAAAATATTACATTGAATTAACCCCTTCAATCTCGACGATTGAATAAAAACAGGCTATTATGATTTCAAACAAGCCGCTATGGTGAAATTGGTAGACACGCTGCTCTTAGGAAGCAGTGCAAGAGCATCTCGGTTCGAGTCCGAGTGGCGGCATGGCATCTTACAAATTCTCAAAAGAATTCAATAGTCCTATAATAAAATGAATTAAATTTCGGATTTCCATTTCAAAAATTTTAATTGAGGGATTTTTTTTAAATATAAATTTTTTATGATCTTTTCGACTTTGGAGCATATTTTAATTCATATTTCTTTTTCAACAGTTTCTGTCGTAATTACACTCCATTTGATAACTTTATTAGTCAATGAAATAGTAGGACTATATAATTCATTCGAAAAAGGAATGATAGTTACTTTTTCGTGTATAACAGGATTATTAGTTACTCGTTGGCTTTATTGGAAGCATTTCCCATTAAGTAATCTATATGAATCATTAATCTTCCTCTCCTGGAGTTTCTACATTATTCATATGATTCCATATTTTAAAAAACAGAAAAATACTTTAAGTGCAATAACCGCGCCAAGTGCTATTTTTACCCAAGGGTTTGTTACTTCGGGCCTTTTAACTGAAATGCATCAATCCGCAATATTAGTACCTGCTCTCCAATCCCAGTGGTTAATGATGCATGTAAGTATGATGGTATTGAGTTATGCAGCTCTTTTATGCGGATCATTATTATCAGTAGCACTTATAATCATTACATTTCAAAAAGGTATAATAAGGATTTTTGATAAAAGAAAACATTTATTAACTAAGTCATTTTTCTTCGATGAAATTCAATACATAAATGAAAAAGGCAATATTTTCCAAAGTGCTTTCCCCTTTTATGTTAGAAATTATTACAGGTCTCAGTTGATTGAACAGCTGGATCGTTGGAGTTATCGTGTTATTAGTCTAGGATTTATCTTTTTAACCATAGGTATTCTTTCGGGAGCAGTATGGGCCAATGAGGCGTGGGGATCATATTGGAATTGGGACCCAAAGGAAACTTGGGCTTTTATTACTTGGACCATATTTGCAATTTATTTACATATTCGAACAAATAAGAATTTGCAAGGTGCAAATTCTGCAATTGTGGCTTTTATAGGTTTTCTTATAATTTGGATATGTTATTTTGGGGTCAATCTATTAGGAATAGGACTACATAGTTATGGTTCATTTACATTAACGCTTAATTAAATTGAATAAAGGTCCTTACGAGTACAAACATCGGGCACAGCATAAAGACATAAGTAAGTTTCTTATAAACAGGCGAGAACCATTTAAATCACTATACTACTTGCATTTGATTTAAATGGTTCTCACAAACGCCAAACATGTCTCATTAGAATTCCAATTCAATCTTTCTTCTTCTTACGTAAAGAAGACTTCTTTATTCATTTAAGGAAACCTATCTATAAAAAAAATTGGATAGAATAGTTTCCACTTTCTCAACTGATAGTGAGAGAACGAAATCTGGGTAAATGCCAATACCTATTACTGGTAAAAAGATAGAAGTAGAAACAAACAACTCTCGCGGCCCAAAATCAAAAAAATAAGAGTTTGGAGTATTAAATAGCTTATATCCATAGAACATTTGACGTAACATAGATAATGAATAAATAGGAGTTAATATAATTCCAATTGCCATTCCAAAAGTTATTAGTATTTTTGGCATTAAAAGATATGTTTGGCTGGTAATTATTCCAAAAAATACTATTAATTCCGCAATGAAACCACTCATGCCTGGTAACGCAAGGGATGCCATTGAAAAACTACTGAAGAGTGTGAATATTTTTGGCATTGGAATAGCTATTCCGCCCATTTCGTCGAGATAAACAAGACGTATTCGATCGTAACTAGTTCCCGCTAAGAAAAAAAGTGCAGCACCAATAAATCCATGAGATATTATTTGTAAAATGGCTCCATTTAGTCCTGTATCAGTTATAGAACTAATTCCTATAATTATGAAACCCATGTGAGATACGGAGGAATAGGCTATTCTTTTTTTTAAATTACGTTGCCCGGAAGATGTTGAAGCTGCATAGATTATTTGCATTGTCCCTATTATTATCAACCAAGGAGAAAATATAGAGTGAGCATGGGGTAATAATTCCATATTAATCCGAACCAATCCATATGCTCCCATTTTTAATAAGATTCCAGCTAAAAGCATACAAGTACTGTAATGTGCTTCTCCGTGGGTATCCGGTAACCATGTATGTAAAGGTATAATCGGTAACTTGACAGCAAAAGCAATAAAAAATCCAATATAGAATATTATTTCTAATCCCACGGGATATGATTGATTAACTAATGTTTCAAAATTTAATGTTGGTTCATTGGAACCATATAAACCAACACCCAAAACTCCCATTAATAGAAAAATGGAACCCCCTGCAGTATACAAAATAAACTTAGTAGCTGAGTAGAGACGTTTCTTTCCCCCCCACATGGATAAAAGTAGATAAACAGGAATTAATTCTAATTCCCACATTATGAAAAAAAGTAAAAGGTCTCGAGACGAAAATGATCCTATTTGACCGCTGTACATTGCTAACATCAGGAAATGGAATAATCGTGAATCTCGAGTAACCGGCCAAGCCGCTAACGTAGCTAAAGTGGTGATGAATCCAGTCAGTAAAATGGGCCCTATTGAAAGCCCATCTATTCCTAATCTCCAGTGGAAATCAAAAAAGTTGATCCATTTATAATCTTCTGTCAGTTGCATTAATGGATCGTCCGGTTGGAAATGATAACAGAATGCATAGGTTATTAGAAGGAGTTCTAAAATGGAAATAAATATAGTATACCACCTAATGACCTTATTTCCTCTATGAGGAAGAAAGAAAATTAAACAACCCGAAAATATGGGCAAAATTACAATGGTTGTTAACCAAGGAAAAAAATTCGTAGTAAAGACAAGATACACTTGAGCCAAAAAACCCCGTACCCGAAAAGAAATATATTTCTTTTCGGGTACGGGGTTTTGTCGGTAAAAAAAAATCCAAATAGAATAAATAAATGGATTCAAGTGGAGTTTTCTGGAACGTATCTATCAATAAGCTAGACCCATACTGCGAGTTGTTTCATGCCATAAATAAACCCGAACACTTAAAAAATCTGTTGGACAAGCAGATTCACATCTTTTACAACCGACACAATCCTCTGTTCTTGGAGCCGAAGCTATTTGTTTAGCCTTACATCCATCCCAAGGTATCATTTCTAATACATCTGTGGGACAAGCTCGGACACATTGAGTACACCCTATACATGTATCATAAATCTTTACTGAATGTGACATTGTGTCTAAAATTGTTTTTTAACTTGATTAATTTTCGATCTAGTTCTAGTATCTAGTTCTAGTAAAGTAAATGAACCACATATTCAAATACCAGACGAATCAATGATTTACCAGAATTATTCGAACCAACCTACTTCTGGATTGGATCGGCTTATTAGAATTATTAGAAAATAAAAAAGAGTTCCAAAATACTTTGATTTATTCTATTTTTTACAGTATGATTATACCTTAAGGTTCTGTACCTAGTAATTTAATTGGAATTGATGACTATTATCAATTTCTATAATTGTTATATAATAACTAATTCTAATATAATAACATAGTTAATATAAAATAGAATAATAATAATAAAAAAAAATACTACTTATTCAATAAATTCGATTGATTGATACGAGTTGATTTTCTGTTACGATAAATTGAAGAAACAATAGCCAGTCCAATAGCTGCTTCAGCGGCTGCAATAGCTATAACAAAAATTGAGAAAATATTTCCTTTTAATTGACGACTATCAAAAAAATCTGAAAATGTTACAAAATTGAGATTAACTGCATTCAATATAAGTTCAAGACACATAAGAGCCCGAACTAAATTTCGACTCGTGATTAATCCATAGATCCCCATAGAAAATAAATAGGCACTCAAAACAAGTACATGTTCAAGCATCATTGACCAACTCCTTATCAATCTCGATTCATTTCAATATGAAAAACAATTAAACCGATTTGATTGACTAGAATATAACAAGTTAGAATAGAATAAATTAAGAGCAAAAAAATATGTAAGTAAGAAATCTAAATCGAACTAAAAGTATTTTCATTTTATACATAAATTTGAATAGAATTGAATGGAAATTAATACGATAAAATAGTTTGATTGATAATAAAAAAAAATTATTGACGAGCCACAGCAATTGCACCTATTAAAGAAACTAAAAGAATTATTGAAATGAGTTCAAATGGAAGAAAAAAATCTGTTGATAAATGAATTCCTATTTGTTGACTATTATTTATCAAATCTTGTTCTAGAATTTGGTTTGATCTTGTAGTCCAAATAATCCCATACCATGACGTATTTAGAATAGTATTAATTAATGAAATAAAAAGACTTGTACAAACCAATGAAGTAGCTCTGTCCCCAACAGTAAAAAGATGAAAATCTTTGTCATATTCTGGCTCATTCATGAACATTACAGCAAATAGTATTAAAACATTTATAGCTCCCACGTAAATAAGGAGTTGTGCAGAAGCTACAAAATGAGAGTTTGCTAGAATATATAATAAAGATATACAAACAAGAACCAATCCCAGCGAAAAGGCAGAAAAAATGGTATTGGTAAGTAATACTACTCCTAGACCCCCTAATATAAGACCTGATCCCAGAAAGACTAAAAGAAAATCATGTATTGGTCCAGGTAAATCCATTATATGTAAAATAAGAGATAAAAAAATCCTAATTTTTCATGATCTTATTGACTTGAACAGGAAAAAGGAGGTTCATGTGTTCTTAATTGCTAAATCCTAATATGTACGACTTGATGTAGGTAAAGTTATTATATTAGAACCATCGCATTCCTTTTTATTTTATCGGAAGTATAGTTCGAAACTATTTGCAATTATTCCAATTACAGTAAACAGATTTTCAATACAAAACAAATTAAGTTGAAATTTTCATCAACCAATAGATTATAGTGAATGGTCGAGATTTTTAGTTAGTAACCAAGAAGAAAATGAAAAAATTTCAATTAAATAAAAGAACCTTAGTAATTGGGAATTGTTCTTCAATCATGAGATTTCTCTTTTGTTTGAGGCGAATTCAAAATTGTTCGAATTGTGTAATCATCCGTTATTGATATTGGTAAACGACCCAGAGCAATTTGATTATAATTTAATTCGTGACGATCATAAGTAGAAAGCTCATATTCTTCAGTCATTGATAAACAATTTGTTGGACAATACTCAACACAATTACCACAAAATATACAGATTCCGAAATCAATACTGTAATTAAGCAATCGTTTCTTTCGAATATCCGTTTCCACTTTCCAATCTACAACAGGTAGATCGATAGGACATACACGAACACATACTTCACAAGCAATGCATTTATCAAATTCAAAGTGGATTCGACCACGAAAACGCTCCGATGTGATCAATTTTTCATAAGGGTATTGAATAGTTACAGGTAAACGGTTGGCGTGGGATAAGGTAATCATAAAACCTTGACCAATGTACCTTGCCGCCCGTACTGTTTGTTGACCATAATTGATAAATCCGGTTACCATAGGCAACATATAGTCAAAATAAATAAAAAAATTGGATTTTGTTTCTTTCTCTTGTTTGATACAAGCTAACAAATTAAATTTGAATAATTTTTATATTTTATAGAATTTATAATGAAAGGAGTTGGGAAGAAGTTGTTAATAATAGATTACCTAAAGAAATAGGTAAAAGAAATTTCCATCCAAGATTTAATAATTGGTCCATTCTTAGTCTAGGTAAAGTCCATCTTGTTGCGATAGAAATGAACAAGAACAAAAAAGTTTTTGCTAATGTAATGAAAATACCAATTGTCGTTCCAAAGACTCCATACGCCTTGTTTATTTCAAACAATTCAGGAATTAATATGTATGGAATAGAGAGATTCCAACCACCCAAGTAAAGAACTGTTACAAATAACGAAGAGACTAGCAGATTTAAATAGGAAGCAACATAAAATAAACCAAATTTTATACCCGAATATTCCGTTTGATAACCTGCTACTAATTCTTCTTCGGCTTCTGGTAAATCAAAAGGCAATCTCTCACATTCCGCTAGAGAAGAAATTAGAAAAACAATAAACCCTATAGGTTGCCGCCACAAATTCCATCCCCAAAAACCATATTTTGACTGCGCCTCAACTATATCAACTGTACTTGAACTGTTAGATAATCATAGTCGATGATAAGATCACTCTTATTATCGCTATTACAGAACCGTACGTGAGATTTTCACCTCATACGGCTCCTCGAGAGCCATAAATAAATCTAAGGACCTATTCGATATTCTTTAATCTTGATATGTTTGGAAAATAGATAAAGTCAAAATTAATCAAAAGTTCCTGAATTAGACCAATGGAATTCTGTCTGCTAGACTATAAAAAAGTGCTTCGGAATTGATCTCGTTCTTTACTTTAATTTTAAGAATTTCAAGTTTTTTTTTTGATTTTTTTTATTGAGTAATAATTTTATTCATTAATAAAATACTCTTTTTACCAATAATAAATATTTTACCTTATTAGAATTATATTATTTTCGATTCCGAAAAAGAATTCAAAATTCATTCATGATTTATGACGTGACAAAAATTTCATTTCCATGAATATTTTTTTGCAATTACGTATTTCATTTTTTTTGGTCCTCTTATTTCTTTTATTTAGGCTTAAAATACAACAAAGTAAAGGATTACTTCGTTCCTGATAGTCATTCATTTAATCGGTGGATAGGAGCATACTCTGGATCGGAATTTTTTGGAGTACTACTTGATCATTTCTACCAATTTAAAGCACCAATTTAGTATTTCTTTATATGTATAAGTGTTTCTTCGGATAACTTACATAATTTCTATTACGAATCCTTTGTGTACTTTTGTGTTCCTAATCATCCACTCATTTTTGCTCAATCTTTATGGTAATTCATAGAAAAGATAGTAAAAACTCCATAAAGTTGATCTTTTCAACCCGCTTCAAGCCCTGATGACTAATAAATCAATCTTGGGGTAAACAGTCTTGACTGCTTATGTTTATTTTTGTTTAACCCTTGTACTTGGGAAATGAGATTCTAATTTTTTACGGCGAATTTCTAAGCTGTTTTCTTTCACTCATTTAACTATCTGATTTAGTTTATTAACTCGAGAAGTGAATAAAAAAATAAAGATATCTATTCAATTTCATTCTTCGTAAAAACTTAAAATGGAAGAAGACTTATGTCTGAACGAATCACACGTAGAGATATTGATAAAACGCATAGAGTTAATGGTATTTCATAACTAATTGATTGGGCAGCAGCCCGTAGACCACCTAAAAAAGAATATTTATTATTTGATCCATATCCTGACATAAGAAGTCCAATTGGAGCAATACTTGAAATGGCGATCCATAAAAAAACACCAATACTGAGATCGGCTAGAACAAGGTGATAGCCAAAAGGAATTACTGAATAACTTAGTAAAATTGATATGACTGCTAGAGAGGGCCCGATACTAAATAAACGCATATCCCCTCTAGATGGAAGAAGGTTCTCTTTAAAAAGTAGTTTTGTCCCATCTGCCAGAGCTTGAAGAATTCCCAACGGACCGGCGTATTCAGGTCCAATACGTTGTTGTATACTTGCGGATATTTCTCTTTCTAACCACACAATGACCAGTACACCTATTGTGATTCCCAATACGAGAATCACAATAGGTACAAGCATCCATATAGTGCCATAAATCTCCTTTAAGGATTCCAACCTAGAAAAGGAATTGATAGTTTGTATTTCGGTTGTATCAATTATCATTTCAACGATCAACTTCCCCCATAATGATATCTATGCTACCTAATATCGTCATAATATCAGCCAATTTCATTTTTTTAACTAACTGAGGAAGAATTTGCAAATTGATAAAACCCGGTGGGCGAATTTTCCATCTCCAAGGAAAAACACTTTGATCTCCTATCAAAAATATTCCCAATTCTCCCTTTGGGGCTTCGACTCTCACATAAAGTTCTTGTTTCGACAATTCAAAAGCAGGAGACGGTTTTTTACTAATGAATCGATATTCAAAATCATTCCATTCAGGATATTTTATCCTATTAAAGCGTCGTATTTCTAAATTTTCATAAGGACCCCCTGGGATTCCTTCTAAAGCTTGTTGAATAATTTTGATGGATTCCGCCATTTCGCTAATTCGTATTAAATAACGAGCTAATGAATCTCCTTCTTTTTGCCATTGGACTTCCCAATCAAATTCGTCGTAAGACTCATAATGATCAATTTTACGAAGATCCCATTGTATTCCGGAAGCTCGTAGCATTGGTCCTGATAAACCCCAATTTATTGCTTCTTCTCCACCAATAATGCCCACCCCTTCAACTCGTTCTAAAAAAATAGGATTTCGTGTAATAAGTTTTTGGTATTCATCAATCCCTTTTAAAAAATAATCACAAAAATCTAAACATTTATCTATCCATCCATAAGGTAGATCGGCAGCTACTCCTCCGATACGAAAATAATTATGCATCATTCTCATACCAGTGGCAGCTTCGAATAAATCATATATTAACTCTCTTTCTCGGAAAATATAGAAGAAAGGGGTCTGTGCGCCAATATCTGCCATAAAAGGGCCAAGCCATAACAAATGAGAAGCTATACGACTTAACTCCAACATAATTACTCTGATATAACTAGCTCTCTTAGGTACTTGAATATTTCCCAATTGTTCTGGCCCATTTACTGTTATTGCCTCTGTGAACATAGTAGCTAAATAATCCCAACGCGTTACATAAGGAAGATATTGTATAATTGTTCGGTTTTCCGCAATTTTTTCCATTCCTCTGTGTAAATAACCCAATATTGGTTCACAGTCAATAACATCTTCACCATCTAAAGTAACGATGAGTCGGAGAACACCATGCATTGATGGGTGGTGAGGGCCCATATTGACTATCATGAGGTCTTTTCTTGTAATTGGTACAGTCATAGGTTTTTCCCCGATTCATTCTTTCATGAATTCATTTTTCCATGAATTGCTGAAAACAAAAAGAAGTTCATCAAAATTCAAGTCAAATAATTCAAAACGACTCTTCAAATTAGCGTGTTTTTAGCTCTCGAATGTTCAATTGACTGATTAATTCTTTATAATGTACTCGATTTTTTTTTGACAAATAAGACAGTAGTCGTTGACGTTTTCCAAGAATTTTTCGTAGACCTCTTTGAGATGAATAGTCTTTTTTGTGCAATTCCAAATGTGAAGTAAGTCTCCGTATCTTATTGGTAAAACGGAATACTTGAAATTCAACAGACCCCCTGTTTTCTTCCTTTTCTTCATGCGAAATAACGGATATGAATGAATTTTTTGTCATAAATTCTTAACCTTCCTTTTTAATGTTTACCAAATATGGAATTTTCTCAATCAGTAATAATAATGCTAACAATTTTAATGTGGTCTACACAATAATCCTAAATGTGAATTTCCTTATTTTCTTCATTCATTTTATCAAAGAAAATAAATAAAGAAAATTCTGTTGATTCATTTATGGATATAATGGATACGTCATCGAATTAGGATCATGTATTGGAATTGAATGTAAGATAAGGCGTGTGTGCATCTATTTTTCTACCAGATAATAAGGAATATATAAGATAAAATTGAATAAATTCATTTTTAATCGTGGATACATATGTATTCTTAATATACTAAAACGACTTCCGTTATTAGTATCAAACCAATAACGATTCATACAAGCTAAATCTTCTAATCGATAATTAGGCCAAAGAAAGAAGTTTAATTTTAGAAGTTGATTTTTATCTCGATCAAAGCCTTTGCTTTCATCAAAAAATTGACTACAGTTTTTTACCCCATTCCTATTGCAAAATACTGTTTTTTTATCCACACCATTATTATTACTTGAATTAAAACAAATTAGAATTCTTAATTCTCTACGACACCTAGGAGATAAAATATTTTCAGGAGCAAGCAAATCATAATAGTTTTTATCTCTACTTTTCATCATCCCTTGATATCTTGGAACCAATTCATCCAAATTCTTCTTAGCAACATTTTCGTTGTATCTTTTTTGATTATTTTGGCGTTTACGTTTACTCTTATGAACCAATGAAATATTTATGGTTTGATACAGAATAAATTGTCCATCATTTTTTATAGACAGACGAATCGGTTCAATAATAAATATCCCCTTTTTCATCAATTCTTTAATATCTAAATCTTTAGGAATTCCCATTATATTCAGATTAATTTCTCTCTTTTCAATAGAGTATATGGTAATTTCTCTTGGATTTTTCAATTTAAGTAGGAAAGAATAGACTTTGATATTTTTCATCAGTTTTTGCTTGAAAGAATTATTCCATTTCAATTGAAAAAGAAAATACCTTTTCAGGAAGGAATTTAATTCTGCTTCTGTACTACTTTTGTCTTGTTTTTTTTTTTTACGTTTTTTTATATCTGATTCCGTATAACCTTCTTCAATATTTTTTTGTTGGTTTGAGAAACCAGATTCAAAGTTCTCTTGGACATTTAATTCAAGATCTCCTTGTCCTACGAATTGATTTTCGTCGTGATTTTGATTCTCTAATTCAAGAAATTTTTTTTCATTTGATGATACAAAAGGATTTTTTTTTTTCTTTCTATTAATGTTTTTATTTTCAATAAAATTTGAAAAAAGGAAATTAATTGGTATAATCCAGGGTTTCATTTTATATGCATTATAAAGTAAGAAAAATTCTGGGAAGAACCAAGATTCTAGATTCGATATGGGATAACTTAGTATTTCTTCGTTCATTCCCATCCAATCAAAAAGGTTTTTTTTTTGATGGGATGGGTTGATTTTTTGATAAATTGTGCAATAAAAAATACCTTTATTATTATTAGCCATTTTATCAAAAATTTTATAATTGTTTGGTTCAGTCTTAGTATTTTTATTATTGATCGTACTGAGATCGACCCAGGCTCCAATGTCAATTTTCTTTCTAAGAGAAAAATGGAGAATTTTCCAATCCAAATATTTTCTATCTGTATTTTTCTCTATATCCATAATATTAGTTACTCCTAAATAATTAGTGATAGGGATACTCCACCACATATCAACTAATTTGTCTTTATGTATGTTGTAATTATAAGGATAAGAAAATTCTTGGTTTTTTTTTATTTGGAATGGTAACCCATAACGATATGAATCCTTCTTATCTTCATAATAAAGAAATTTAGATGATAAAACATCATATCTATAGTTTTTTTTTAAATTATCTTTTTGATCTGATAATAACAATAAATGGACTTCAGAATTATTGGCATTTTTGTAATTGTAATTAATTAATTGTTCTTTTTCATATTCATATGAATTCCATTTTTTTTTTTTTTCAAGCTTACAATGTTCATTGACTGTATTTCGCCATTTTTGTGGTACTAATCGAGACCATTTTATCCGAGATAAATCATATTGATAATTACTTTTTAACCATTTTTTCCATTGATTCATTAAAAAATTCGGAAGTTTCTTGGTACTTAGTTCGTAAGGAGTTATTCCTTGTGTTTCAAAATAATCTTTTATTTCTTTTTTAAGAAATAAAGACGTTCCATGATATTGAAAGACAGATCTTAACTTATATTTTACCTTATATAAGTTAATTATTTTTGCTTGTGATAATTTGTAAAATACATAGGCTTGCGACAAAAAAGATAAATCATACGGAATCTTCGAATTCCTATTAATATTACTACTAAATCGGAAAAGTGATTTTTTTATAGTCGAAAGAAACTTAATTGTATTTTTATTTGTTGTATCAATTCTTTCTTGACTTGTTTTATTATTGCAAATGGATTTTTCAATTAATTTTTTTGTTGATTCATGAAAACGTTCTGTATTAATTATGGAAACATTAAAAATATATAGAAATATATCTATGTAGATTTTTTCTATAAAAAATTTTATAAAATAACTTGATTTACGGCTTAATCGAGCATTTCCTCTTTTAAATATCTGACTAATATTTTTGTGTGATTCGAATCGTTTAACACCATAACGCGTTTTGTTAGGACTAATTTTTATTTCTATTCTCTTTTTCTTATCTTTTGTAATTTTTTTTATTTGATTTCTTATTATTCTTGTCCTATTCCCCAGATTTTTCATTGTTATTTCTGTCACGGAATAATTTGTTGAATTCTTGAATTGGCTTTGAATGGGTGATTTATGAGTTATCTGAATCTGATTATTTATTATTGAATTTTTTTCTTTT